TTTCTACAAATTTAAAGCCCCAATTTTAATTCTTTTTATACACAGAAAAATACACTTACAAAATCTCTATTACGAATCCTTAGTGTACATTAGTGTTCCTAGCTATCCACTCATTTTTATGAATCTACTTTTGGTAATACATACGTAGTAAAAACCTCATAAAGTTGATCCTTTGAACCCGCTTCAAGTCATGATGACTAGTCAATCAATCTTGGGGTAAAGAGTCTCTAATACTTATGTTTACTTTTCTTAACTCTTGTACATAGAAAATGAGATTCAATCTTTTACTGCAAATTTAGAAGCCGTTTCTTTCACTCATATAACTATCTAGTTTCTTTCATCAACCCCCGAATAATGAATAAAAAAAAATAGATATTCAACTCATGGCACTTCCTTCCTAGAAAGAGAAGCAGTCGGGGGAATTTTATGTCTTAACGAATCACACGTAGAGATATTGATAACACACATAGAGTTAATGGTATTTCATAACTAATTGATTGAGCAGCAGCTCGTAGACCACCTAAAAAAGAATATTTATTATTTGAGCCATATCCTGACATAAGAAGGCCGACAGGAGCAATGCTTGAAATAGCAATCCATAAAAAAACACCGATACTGAGATCGGCTAGAACAAGGTGATACCCAAAAGGAATTACTAAATAACTTAATAAAATTGATATGACTGCTATAGATGGTCCAATACTGAATAAACGAGTATCTCCTCTAGATGGAAGAAGATTCTCTTTTAAAAGTAATTTGGTACCATCTGCTAGAGCTTGAAGAATTCCCAAAGGTCCTGCGTATTCAGGACCAATACGTTGTTGTATACCTGCAGATATTTCTCTTTCTAACCAAACAATTACTAATACACCTATTGTGATTCCTAATACAGGAGTAAAAATAGGGATAAGCATCCATATGATTCCATAGACCTCTTTTAAGGATTCCAATCTAGAAAAAGAATTGATAGCTTGTACTTCTGTTGTATCAATTATCATTTTAACGATCAACTTCTCCCATAATGATATCTATACTACCTAGTATCGTCATAATATCAGCCAATTTCATTCTTTTAACTAACTGAGGAAGAATTTGCAAATTAATAAACCCCGGCGGGCGAATTTTATATCGCCAAGGAAAAACACCCTTATCTCCTATCAGAAAAATTCCCAATTCTCCCTTTGGTGCTTCCACTCTTGCATAAAGTTCTTGCTTCGACAATTCAAAAGTCGGAGAAGGTTTTTTACTAATGAATCGATAATCAAACTCATTCCATACAGTATCTTTTACTCTATCAAAGCGGCGGATTTCTAAATTTTCATAGGGCCCTCCAGGAATTCCTTCTAGGGCCTGTTGAATTATTTTTATGGATTCTGTCATTTCACTGATTCGTACTAAATAACGAGCTAAAGAATCCCCCTCTTTTTGCCATTGGACTTCCCAATCAAATTCGTCGTAACACTCATAATGATCAACTTTACGAAGATCCCATTGTATTCCGGAAGCTCGTAGCATTGGTCCCGACAAACCCCAATTTATTGCTTCCTCTCCACCAATAATGCCTACTCCTTCAACTCGTTCTAAAAAAATGGGATTCCTTGTAATAAGCTTTTGATATTCAGCAATTCCTGTTAAAAAATAATCGCAAAAATCCAAACATTTATCTATCCAGCCATGAGGTAAATCAGCAGCGACTCCGCCAATACGAAAAAAATTGTGCATCATTCGCATACCGGTGGCAGCTTCGAATAGGTCATATATCAATTCTCTTTCTCGAAAAATATAGAAGAAAGGAGTCTGTGCCCCAATATCTGCCATAAAAGGGCCAAGCCATAACAAATGCGAAGCTATACGACTTAACTCCAACATAATGACTCTGATATAACTGGCCCTTTTAGGGACTTGAATATTGCCTAATTGCTCTGGCGCATTTACAGTTATTGCTTCTGTGAACATAGTAGCTAAATAATCCCAACGTGTTACATAAGGCAAATATTGTATAATTGTTCGATTTTCCGCAATTTTTTCCATACCTCTGTGTAAATAACCCAATATTGGTTCACAGTCAATAACATCTTCACCATCTAAAGTAACAATGAGTCGAAGAACACCATGCATTGATGGGTGGTGAGGTCCCATATTGACTATCATGAGGTCTTTTCTTGTAGCTGGTACAGTCATAGGTTTTTCCTGATTCATTCTTCCATGAATTGCTGAAAGCGAAAAGAAGTTCACCAAACTTTAAGCCAATAATTCAAACTAACTCTTCAAATTAACGAGTTTTTCTCTCTCGAATATCCAACTGCCCTATTAATTCTTTATAACGTGCTCTATTTTTTTTTGACAAATAAGCCAGCAGCCGTTGACGTTTTCCGAGAATTTTCCGCAGACCTCTTTGAGATAAATAGTCTTTTTTGTGCAATTCCAAATGTGAAGTAAGCCTCCGTATCTTGTTGGTGAAACTTACTACTTGAAATTCAACAGATCCTCTGTTTTCTTTGTTTTCTTCTTGTTCTTGCAAAATAATTGAAATAAATGAATTTTTTACCATAAAAGAATTTCACACTCCCCTTTTTACAGATATTTATTTTATTGATCAGTAATAATAATGTCACAAATTTTAATTTTAATGTAGTATATACAATAATCATAATTTCTTTATACATTCCTAGTTTTATCAATTATTAATCAATCCGATTTTTGAGTTCATTTGTATAGTGATACAAAAAGACGATACCAAATAGTTTAGTCCGAAGATTCGATTGATAAATTTATTCTGTTGATTAATTTATAGCTTTAATTTAATTGATACCCCATTTTCCTTAATATTCACGTATCCTAGACTGGGATGTAAGACAGCGCATATGCGCATCGGGTTGCTTGCATATAACATGGTCGCGGACAGAAGAAAAAATGAAAAATTGATAGAACAATAGAATATATAGGAAACTCAAAATTTTTAATCAGGGATACATATATATCCTTAACATACTCAAGCGGCTCCCATTATTGGTATCAAACCAATAGCGATTCATACAAGCTAAATCTTCTAATCGATAATTAGGCCAAAAAAAGAACTTTAATTTATTTAATTCATTTTTTTTTCTGTCAAAATTTTTACTTTTCTCCAAAAATTGACTCCAGTTTTTTATCTTGTTTTCCTTGCAAAATAAATTATTTCTATGCACACCATTCTGATTCTTTAAATTCAAATTGAAAGAAATTAGAATTCTCAATTCTCTACGACGTCTAGACGATAAAATTTTTTCAGGAACAAGCAAATCTAAATTATTTTTGTCTCCATTTAGAGTTTTTATTTTATGTCTTGAAATGGATTCATCAAAAGTATTCTTAGCAACATTTTTGGGGTTTCGGTATCTTTGATTACTTTTGTGCTTACTTTTATGAACCAAGGAAATACCTATGATTTGATACATAAAAAACTGTCCGTCATTTTTTACAGATAGACGGGCAGGTTCCATAATTAATATTCCCTTTTTCGTTAATTGTGTAAGATTTAAACGCCTCCTCATTATATCCAGATTCATTTCTTTCCTTTGAATATAGGATATAGTAATTTTTCTTACATTTATGAGGCTAACCAGCAGACCATATATCTGGATATTATTCAGCATTTTTTGATTCAATTGATTCAAACGTCCAGTCCATCTTAATTGCAAAGGAAAATCTCCTTTAAGGAATATTTTTAGTTTTTCAATGGATTCTAAAAAATATTCTTCAATATTGTTTTGATTCTTTAATTCAAAATATTGTTTTGAATTTGATGGGCTAAAATTTAAAAAAAACTCATCCTCCTCTTGTTTTCCCTTGATATTTTTATTTTCAATAAAATTTGGATTTATATTCAAATTAAAAAGAAGTAAGTTGCTTGGGATAAACCAAGGTTTCTCTTTATATTTATGATAAAGTATCACAAACTCTGGAAAGAAAAAAATTTTCGGATTCGATATGAGGCGATTTAAGATTAAGAATTTTTCATTCATTCCCATCCAATCAAAAGACATTCCCATCCAATCAAAAAAGACCTTTTTGTAATTGATTTCAGAATTTGAATCAATTGGAAGATAAAAAAGACCATTACCTTTATTATTAAGTTTATCCCTGATTTGGTCTTTTTTAGGTTCAACCTCAATATTTGTACTAAATTTCCAACCCAAATATTTTCTATCTGTATTTTTTTCCCTATCTATAATATCACTTTTTCCTAGATAATTCTTGATAGGAATATTCTTGAGTATGCTAAAAATTTTTTCGTTATTTATGTTGGAATTTTCTTGATTCTTATTTGTTTCTAATGATGATCTATAAATAGAGGCCTTCTTCTTAGTTTCAGAATGAATATATTTATATGATAAAAGATCATATCTATAGTTTTTTTGAAAATTCTCCTCTTTATTTGGTAATAAATATACTTTCAAATTTTGTTTTTTTTTTGAATCAAATAATTGGTCTTTTTCATAGGAATACCGTTTATTTAAATCCTTATTTTGAGACATATGGCATTGATTTAGTCCATTTCTCCATTTTTGTGGGACTAATCTAGACCATGTAATCTGCGATAAATCGTATTGATAATGACCTCTTAACCAGTTTTTCCATGGATTCATTGCATTATTTGGAAGTTTCTTATGTCTTACTTCGGAATCAAATATTCCTTGTCTTCCAAAAAGATCTTTTATTTCATTCTTAAGAAAAAAAGAAGGTCCATTATATTGAAGAAGAGATCTTAACTTATTGAAGTTAATAACTTGGGTTTGTGATAATTTTAAAAATACATATTTTTGTGACAAGTAAGATAAATTAAAAAAAATATGTGACTTCCGCTTACTATTTCTAAGATTATCAAAAGCCCTTTTTATAGTTATAGGCGAAATGAAGTCAATTTTATTTTGTTTTGTTTTATTAATCTTTTCTTGATCTTTATTTATTTCATTATTGTCAATGTATTTATCAAGAATTTTTTTTGTTGATTCCATACA